AACAAAGAAATGGAAGAACTAGAACCGTATGGATTTCCAAAGACTCCATGGATAGGAACTAAAAACGAGATATCGAAGTAGTTCTGATGATTCAGTATATCATCACTTCAATTCGGAGTTCTTAGTTACTTTGACCGGGTGGATCTTAGTGATGGAATAATAAGTAATAATTCATTGGTTGATTGTATCATTAACCATTTCTTTATTTTGGTGCGAGGAACTTACCATGAATCCACTGATTTCTGCCGCTTCCGTTATTGCTGCTGGATTGGCCGTAGGGCTTGCTTCTATTGGACCTGGAGTTGGTCAAGGTACTGCTGCGGGCCAAGCCGTAGAAGGTATCGCGAGACAACCAGAAGCAGAGGGTAAAATACGAGGTACTTTATTGCTTAGTCTGGCTTTTATGGAAGCTTTAACAATTTACGGACTGGTCGTGGCATTAGCGCTTTTATTTGCGAATCCTTTTGTTTAATCCTATTCTATAAACGTGGAAATACGTACTTCTTTTCTTATTTTATTGCCGTCGACTTACCGCTTGCTTCTTCGAATTAGATCAAAACTTCACTCCACTTCTTCGTTGAGACAATACTCCGGGGAAGGTCTGATTTGAGGATGAGGAATTAGTAGATCCACTCGCTTTCTCACTTCCCGTCCTTAATTTAATGGAAACCCCTTTTGACTTTTAGGAAGCGTTGCAGGTATTTCGCAATTGACATGAAACCGGGGACCTAATAAGTATCTTATTGGGAACTTCAATTGAAATAAAATAATAATAAAGAATCCATTTTTGAAATTTGAAAATGATTTCAAATGAAATGAATATATTCATATTTAAAATAAGTCAATTAATAAAAAAAAAGAAATCAATAATAAAAAAACGGGACGAAGTGATACAAAAAGAACTCTGTTCGATTTTGTTAGTCCTATCTATAAGAGGAGAGCATATGAAAAATGTAACCGATTCTTTCGTTTCCTTGGGTTACTGGCCATCCGCCGGGAGTTTCGGGTTGAATACCGATATTTTAGCAACAAATCTAATAAATCTAAGTGTAGTGCTTGGCGTATTGATCTTTTTTGGAAAGGGAGTGTGTGCGAGTTGTGTATTTCAAGAATAGGCTGGATCCAACCGGCTGCACTTTCTTTTTTTTTTTATTTATAAATAGGGAAGAAAGGTGCACGATCTCGACGAATTACTTCTGAATAAATTAAGAAATCATATGTAAGAACCATAGCATTTCGTGACTCATTGGTAAATCAACTTTGATTCTCTATCAACCAATAATGTGGGACCATTAACATGGTTAAAGCTAAACCGCCTGAAGTCCAGGCACAACATGGTACTCTTTCTACCACTACGTTAGTACGGAGATGGTTTCAAAATGAATAGTTGGCAATTTATCCGATATAGAACACTCATATCGATAAAATGATTTGAACCATTTACTGGAAAAATGGGTGTCTCGCCCTTTTTTTATCCAATGCTGAATCGACGACCTATGTATAAAATAAGAAGAATTTTTTGGATTTGAAGAAAAAAAAACAACTTTGCTGACAATTACAGATTTTTTTTGTCTGGTCGGAAGAGTCCTCTGAATATTCTGGTCTTGTATCAGTTTCCATATCTTGGAATACGAACAGAGAAGAGAGGGTAGGCTCATTACATTAAAAGATATGGGAATGCTCATAACATAAGTAACTGAGCGTGAGAGCCAAATGAATCGAAAGATTCATGTTTGGTTCGGGAAGAGATCATGGAAGTGAAGTTGTGAAATGAATGGGAAAATAATCTACTTTCATTAAGTGATTTATTAGATAATCGAAAACAGAGGATTCTGAGTACTATTCGAAATTCAGAAGAACTACGCGGAGGAGCTATTGAGCAGCTCGAAAAAGCCCGGGCTCGCTTACGGAAAGCGGAAATGGAAGCAGATGAGTTTCGAGTGAATGGATACTCTGAGATAGAACGAGAAAAACAGAATTTGATTAATGCCACTTATGAGAATTTGGAACGATTAGAAAATTACAAAAATGAAACCATTCATTTTGAACAACAAAGAGCAATTAATCAGGTCCGACAGCGAGTTTTCCAACAAGCCTTACAAGGAGCTCTAGGAACTCTGAATAGTTGTTCGAACAGCGAGTTACATTTACGCACCATCAGTGCTAATATTGGCATGCTCGGGGCCATGAAAGAAATAACTGATTAGCCCTTTTACTGTAGGCATTATTTTTTTTTTTCTCCCTTTGTTTCCGAAAAAGAATTAAGAGACACTAATGGTAACCATTCGAGCCGACGAAATTAGTAATATTATCCGTGAACGTATTGAACAATATAATCGAGAAGTCACGATTGTGAATACCGGCACCGTACTTCAAGTAGGCGATGGCATTGCTCGTATTCATGGTCTTGATGAAGTAATGGCAGGGGAATTAGTAGAATTTGAAGAGGGTACAATAGGCATTGCTCTGAATTTGGAATCAAACAATGTTGGCGTTGTAT